TCTGTGGCTACCGCAGTTTTACCGGTCTGTCTGTCCCCAATAATTAATTCCCGTTGACCGCGCCCTATAGGGATCATCGAATCAATAGCAATAAGTCCTGTTTGAAGGGGCTCGTATACGGAACGTCTCGAAATAATACCAGGAGCGGGGGACTCAATTAACCGAGATTCAGAGGCTGAAATTTCGCCCCGACCATCAATAGGTTTAGCCAGTGCATTTACAACACGACCTAAAAAAGCCTCACTTACTGGGATCTGAGCAATTCTTCCCGTTGCTTTTACAGAACTCCCCTCTTGTATCATCAAACCGTCACCCATTAATACAACACCAACATTATTTGATTCCAAATTCAGAGCAATGCCTATCGTACCTTCTTCAAATTCTACTAATTCACCTGCCATTACTTCATCAAGACCATAAATACGAGCAATGCCATCTCCTACTTGAAGTACAGTACCGGTATTTAAAATCTTTACCTCTCGGTTATATTGCTCAATACGTTCGCGGATAATATTACTAATTTCATCTGCTCGAATGGTTACCATGAGTATTTCTTATTTTTTTTTTTTTTTTTGAAGAAAAAAATAATGCCTGCAGTAGAAGGACTAATCCGTTATTTCTTTCACCGTTCCAAACATGCCAATATTAGTACTGATGGTACGTAAATGTAATTCGTTGTTCAAACAACTATTCAGAGTTCCTAGAGCCCCCTGTAAGGCTTGCTGAAAAACCCGTTGTCGAACTTGATTAATTGCTCTTTGTTGTTCAAAATGAATGGTTTCATTTTTGTAATTTTCTAATTGTTCCAAAGTCTTAGAAGTTGCATTAATCAAATTCAATTTTTCTCGTTCTATTTCAGAGTATCCAGTCATTCGAAACTGATCCGCTTCCATTTCTACTTTCCGTAAGCGGGCCCGGGCTTTTTCCAACTGGTCTAAGGCCCCCTCGCGCAGTTCTTCTGAATTTCGAATAGTCTTCAAGATCCTCTGTTTTCGATTATCTAATAAATCACTTAACACTCCCTTTCCAAAAAAAATCAACACACCAAGTACTACGCTTAAATTTATTAGATTTGTTGCAAAAATATCGGTATTAAACCCGAAACCCCCGGCGGATGGCCAATAACCCAAGGAAAGGAAAGAATCGGTTACATTTTTCATACGATCTCCTCTTTCTTATAGTTATAGCTTTCTTATAGTTATAGATAGACTACTTAATTTTCTATTCTTTTTGTATTATTTTATTATGAATTTCCCTATTTCTAAATAGAAAATACTAAATAGAGTCAAAAAAATATTGATTTAGAAATGGGTTTTAATGGATTTTTTTCAATTGGAAATTTCCAATAAGCCTGATACTTATTCGATTCGAATTAGGTACCAGGTCTTATACAGGTAAGTTGCGAAATACTACGTTTGTTACAATTGCAATACTTCCTAAAAAAAGTTCTTCCATTGGACTAAGAAGGTAAAGGAAAAAATGAGTTGGAGTGTTAATTCCTCATCCTCAAACCAGTGATTTTCGTGGGTTGTTGTTCCTAAGTAATTAAGTAGGAGTTAAATATTAATCTTAATAGAATTCGAAAAAACAAGAGCAGCAAATCCACGGGAATAAAAAAAATGTGTTTTTTTAGGATTAAACAAAGGGATTCGCAAATAAAAGAGCTAATGCTACAACCAGCCCATAAATTGTTAAAGCTTCCATGAAAGCCAGACTAAGCAATAAAGTACCTCGTATTTTTCCTTCCGCCTCTGGTTGTCTCGCGATCCCTTCTACAGCCTGTCCCGCAGCAGTACCTTGACCAACCCCAGGTCCAATAGAAGCAAGCCCGACGGCCAATCCAGCAGCAATAACGGAAGCGGCAGAAATCAGTGGATTCATGATAAGTTCCTCGCACCAAAACAAAAATAAAGAAATAGTTAATGATACAATCAACCAATATTCAATTCACAATTACAGACGAAATGGAAAGGCTTCTATTGAAATCCCTATCTAAATTCACAATAGTAAGACAAATTAGATATATCTTTAGTTCATATATACCTAGTTAATGTCTAATATCACATATACATGTCTTTCCCCCATACCGTAAACCAAATATTGTATTTTAAAGTCATCGGGAGTCTCGAATCATTCTTCGAAAGATTGACAAGAGTTGTGAATAAAATCGACTGAAATGAAAATCATTTTCTATACCACCCTTTTTTTAATCGCACGTCGTAAACAAATCCAATCAAAATTATTACTCAGATTATCACTCCTAACATTTATATTTAATATTGGAATTGAATAAACCAAACACTATAAAGAGAATATTCATTGGGGGGTATAAATAGTCAAACAAGAATTTTAGGAAAAAGATCTTTTAGATCTCTTCCCCCCCCCCTTTTTTTTACAATTCCCCAATACCGTAACCTTTTTTACAATTACTCTAGATCGTCTATACCTTTATTTATACCTTATTTGCATATTTATCTTCCCTAAGTGGATTACCTTGAAC